ACATAATGTATGAAAGTATCTTTGAGGAACCATAGGATCCTCTGAAAAGAATTACAACACACGACTATAAGATATTCTATTTTTCCATAGAAATGTGTTCGCTCAAGAAAGACTCCAGAAGATATTGATCGTAAATAAGAAGACTGTTTACGAAGAAACAGGAATAGATATTCGCATTCATATACATAAGAATTATGTAGGAACAAAAAGAATCTTTTCTTTCTTTTTGAAAAGACGTAAATGGATTTATTTGAAGTAATGAGACTATTCAAATTATGATATTCGTGGAAAAACAATCGCAAGAAATGCAAAGAAGAAACATCTTTGATCCAGCATTGAAGGATTTGAACCAAGATTTCCAGATGGATGGGATGGGGTATTAGTAGATCTGACACATAATTTAAATGTGATAATTTATCCTCTAAAAAGGGAAATATTGAATGAATAGATCGTAAATTCTGAGATTTTGGTATTCTTTTTTCTTCAAGGGAAGATACTAATCGCGACGAGAATGGAATTTCCAGAATGACTCCAAAACCTTCTGATACCATTTGAGAAGAAAAATTAGAAGAAAAAGAATTCTTGTGCCCCCAAAATCTATTTTTGTTAGAATCATTCACCGAAGAAATCAAAGATTTCTGTTGATACATTCGAGTAATTAAACGTTTCACAAGTACTAAACTAGATTTATTGTCATAACCGATAATTTCCACAGGTTCGTAAAAAATCAAACTATTGAAGCTATGATAATGAGCAAGTGAGTAAATATACTCCTGAAGGAGCAGCGGATATAGGAAGTTTTGTTGCCAAAATCTATCTTTTTTCAATTGAAATATCCTTGTAATTCTGCCATTGAAACACATTTCTACTATAACCAAAAAAGGGAGGCACTTCTTGTGTTATGAAATGATACATAGTGCAATACGGTCAGAACGGCATATGCGTATGTTGTATGTAGTATATTGTTTATCTTATACTAAAATACTATTTATAAGAAAATAGTAGAACTTATAACTCTAATAAACTAGAATAATAATAGAATAAGAAGATTCTTATTCTATTATTCTAAGAAATAATTCTTAGAATATAGTCTAGTATTAATATATACTATGCACTGTCTATACTTTTACTTTAAATAATATATACTTTTATACTGTACTGTGATGTACAAAAAATAAAGATAATCTAAGAAGTAAAAGATTATATAAAAGTAAGAACAAATAAAGAATATATACCCCGGAGGCAGAGAGCCCAATCTACAGATCTTTTTCCTTTCCCTTTCTATCCAATTTTGTTTTCTTTGTTATTTTATTTTCCTTGTTAATATAACTAGAATAACAAGAAAATAAAATAGAAAATAACAATAATAAAAAGAAGGGAAAGGGGTAAAAATCTTTTATTTTCGCAACCCAATCACTCTTTTGACTTTGGAAAAAATTCTTGTTTTATCATTATACTATTTCTTCTACACATCCGTCTCCAATCCATAATAAAGAATAATTAGGATTAATAAAAAAAAGAATCAATGGTCCACTCACAATTCACAAGAGAACCTTTTCCCACATCAGGCACTAATCTATTTTTAACGTATAATTAGTAATTCGATCGGGTAATCATTCAAATTAAGAAGGGAAGCTCGTTGCTTTTTTGTCTTACTCGAATTGGAACCATAAGGCTCTATCCATTTATTCACTAGACCCGAAATACTTTACTGAACTTAAAAATTTTTTGATATTTTTCTATTTTTTTTACGACATGCTTTTTTTTCCATTCATTACCTTTCAGGATCAGTCGCGGTCTTATAAACTCTACCAATAGTCTAGACGAATTCCTTCATCCAAATGTGTAAAAGATCATAGTCGCAATTAAAAGCCGAGTACTCTACCGTTGAGTTAGCAACCCGGATCAATATGAAGTGTAGATAAGATCGAAATAAAAAAAATCCAGCAAACCCATCCATTTTACTAAAGTGAAGGAAAGAGCCAATAGGGAATGGGGATAAAAAGATCTATTTATATACGATCAAATTATATTTGTTTGAGACACCATTGTCAATATGAATGGACTTTTTAGAAAAAAAAGAAATTTCAATAAATTAGATATAAATTTGTGTTGGATTAGCACAACATAAAGAAGAAATAAGAACTTTGAGCGGAAAAAAATAAGGAATAAGGAAAAGGTAGAGATAGAAAAGATAGCGGCTTTCTTTAATCAAATACAAGAAGAAAGATTACCCCCCTTATTGGGGGGTTCCACAACAAGAAGCAATAAAAAAAATAAGAAGAAAATAAGTATGAATAGAACAAGAAAAGAAGAAACTTTGAATAAAAAATTACGCTAAAGATAGGTACTAGTTACCCTATCCTTTTTTTATTCATGATTCTTGTTTTTCCTTTCTTTCTTTTTTATCAAAAGAAACTCGAAATTCTTTAAAGAATTCTGCCTTCCTTAAAATATCATAAACAGTTCCTGTGGGTTGAGCACCTTTTTCAAGGAAATATAAAATAGCAGGAACATTTGAATAAGTTTGATTCTTTATCGGATCATAAAAACCCACTTTTCGAAGATCTCTTCCTTCTCTTCGGGATCGAACATCAATTGCAACGATTCGATAGATGGCTCATTGGGATAGATGTAGATAAAAGATGCCCCCCTAGAAACGTATAGGAGGTTTTCTCCTCATACGGCTCAAGAAAAAATGATTCTAATTTATATAATTTCTATTTCTATCTATCTATATAGATAGATAGAAATAGAAAGAGAAATGGATCCATAAAGAATTAGACTGTAATTTGAGCCTTTTTTCCTTCTTTACAGAAAAAAGAAATTTCATTCGTACTCCTAACTCAAGTTGGGTAGTTTTGAAAGAGTTCGAAAGGAAATCTTTAGAATTTCTTGAGCTGTCTCTAACCTCTTTTTTTGTCTTCTTTCAGATCTCTTTTGTTTTACTCATTCTGATCCAATCGTTGAGACAATTGAAAATAGTGTTTCCTTGTTCCGGAATTTGTTGTCTTTGCTTTGCGCTTTGTCAAATCATTGGGTTTAGACATTACTTCGGTGATCCTTACTCCTTTTCAAAAAGGCAGCAACATACCTTTTGTTTTTTGTTCTTTCTATGGAAAAGGAAAAAATCATACGAAAGATTGATTCCTTTGTGATACACTCTTGATCGAAACAGTTTGAAGATTTCGACAAATTTTATTTTTTCATTTCAAACTTGTTCAAATTGGAACCTCTCCATTTATCTATATTTAGATATTGATGATATATTTACAAAGTTGGTCTAACTTATTGATTGTCACTAACCCTAGATTATTCCCCCGATAAATGAATCAATCATTTTTGCTCGAGCTCCATCATATGCTATACCTTATATATACCATTAGTATCTTTATTTAGCAACCCAAGACAAATTAAATTAGGTTCCTAGCAGAACAAACTATGTCGAGACAAGAGCATCTTCATTCGTATAGAAAATGGTGGATGTCAGAATCCACAGCCAATCATGTCCTTCAAGTCGCACGTTGCTTTCTACCACATCGTTTCAAACGAAGTTTTACCATAACATCCCTCTAATTTTATTTTAATTTGGAACCGTATGCAATTGATTCAATATGGAATCATGAATAGTCATTGGCTGAACCGATACATAATAATCTACACTTATCTATCTATGGATAGATAAGTGTTTATCCGGAAAGGATTTCACTTAAATTTACCCCATATTTTCTCATATGAATAATATCACATAAAAAAAAACAAATCAGTTTTAAGCAAACTTATTTACATCTTCAACAGATCTTTCGGGATTGTCCATCATAAAAGATCCCTCTTTTTATTTTCAAAAAAAAAAAAACAAATGAGAAACCTCAAAAAAAGCCTTTGACTTTACTTTCATTCAAATGAAAAAGAAATCCCCATGAATGGATAAAAGTTTTTATCCACTTTAACTAAATAGTATACTAAACTAAATATTTCATTGAAATATTCATAAATATTCAATTATAGAATAATAAGATTCTATTAAATAATATTCAAAATAAAAATATACAATATATATTCTTATGTAAGAATTATGTATTTATGTATTAGAAATTAAAATCTATTTATAATTTCTAATATTCAAAATTTTGAATATTAAATCTATTAAAATATTAAATAAAAGAATTTTAATGAAATTCTAAATTAATATATTCTAATATGAATATATTAATTATGAAATATGAATTATAAATATTTTCTCATTTATTATTTATGAATTATGATTGACTTATTATTTACCATCTCCGATTGAATCTTATTTTCATTGAATTTTAAAAAGAGAGATAGTTTGAGAATAAAGTTTCTTTGTTTTCATTATTATGGAGTAGAAAAGTCTCGTGTAAGGTAAGATCAAAGAGAAGATCAGAATCCTCGGATTCTGATCTTTTCGCATCCATCTCCATCATATAAAACAAATAATCGTTAACGAAAGTAATCACGAATATTTCAGAATAAAATACTTTAGTAAAAAAGTAAAAAAAAAAAAGATATGATTCTAAGAATCATTCTTAGAATTCAGATTGGATAACATTGTATCCAACATTAAACAGAAATTTGTTTAATGAAATTTCAATAGAGAAGAATCTTTCGTTTCTGATGCAAACGATCTGGGACGGAAGGATTCGAACCTCCGAATAACGGGACCAAAACCCGTTGCCTTACCGCTTGGCCACGCCCCATTTTTATTTGGTCTAAGAAAAACTAAGCTAAATATTGGTTATTCGTCAATAACCAACCAAAAGAAATATAGGACATGCTGTCGCTAGGATTCAACACAATAGATATAGAATCAAAAAGATTAATTGATCATTACTTAGAATTCAATTAAGATATTGTATGAAAATAGAATTCCTTGTATTCTTATTTGATTGTAGAATGTAAGGAAGGATTCTTGATTGGGGATAAATCAAAGAAAAGAAGAATTTCTTTCTTTTATCTGCCTTTTTATTTTAAAATTTTCCTCATAAAAACAACTCAATCCAATCTGATAATTTATTATCATTTCAATTTAATTTGAATCTTTAAGAACAAGAAAAGAATATTTGTTATGTTTAATATCTTTAGTTTAATCTGTATCTGTATTAATTCTACCCTTTATTCGAGTAGTTTTTTCTTCGCCAAATTGCCCGAGGCTTATGCCTTTTTCAATCCAATCGTAGACGTTATGCCGGTTATCCCTTTATTCTTTTTTCTCTTAGCCTTTGTTTGGCAAGCTGCTGTAAGTTTTCGATAAAAATGGAATCTCTATTCAATTCATAATTTCTTCGATAAAAAAAAGATGAGATTTTTATTCTTAAAATAAAGAAGATCAGAAATAAGATTCAGATAAGTCTGGACATTAGGAACCCTCGATTCAAAAAGCGAAATTCTGGTATTTTATATTTTCTATTGAAATTGAGTTTGAATAAGGGAAGGGGGCGATGATCTTTATCTTTAATCAGCTAATCAGCTTATTTCTTCTTTTGTTCTGACCTTTCCTTTATAAGATCCCATACAATACCTAATTATAGATATGGATATGGCAAGAAATCTTTGGTAACGAAAAAATACGAATCTTATTACATTAGAAAGAAATTCGTGAAAATAAATTTCAAAAAAAACTTCCTTTTTTTTTTAATCTTTAAAGCGTCATATCAAAATAGTGTATAGTGTGTGTCGTAAAATAGGTGATCTATTTCCTTAAAAAAAATGATCTTATCTTGGAGATTTGTAATGCTTACTCTTAAACTATTCGTTTACACAGTAGTAATATTCTTTGTTTCTCTCTTCATCTTCGGATTCTTATCTAATGATCCGGGGCGTAATCCTGGGCGTGAAGAATAAAAAAAGAGATGAGATTCGTTTTTACTTTTTCCTTTATTTTTTCATAGGTAAATGTATAAATAAATGGAATAGATGCTAGATAAAGAGAAAAGATTCATAAAAGAAAATAATCGAAATTTATTCCAATTCTAAAATATCAAGTGATCAGGGGGGTCGGAGAGAGAGGGATTCGAACCCTCGGTACGAATAATTCGTACAACGGATTAGCAATCCGACGCTTTAGTCCACTCAGCCATCTCTCCCCATTCCAAATTGGAAATTTATCATGTGATTTAACACGTGAAGTCAAGATTGAGAACAATTTTGATTTTCCTTCAATGATTCAAAACAGATTTCTCCAATAGAAAAGAAAGAATACCTTACTTCTTTTCTTTTGTACAAAAGGTTCATTTCCCCGGCCTGGTTAAGTATAAGTACTGGCCGGGCCAGTACTTCTTTTGTTCCAACGAATCAAAATTGTTATTGAAACAAGAAGATTAATTTTCATTGCCATTCCTAATTCTTAGAAATTCTTTAAGAAATTATCTATATCTAGATTAATATAGAATATTCTATATTAATATGATATATTCTATATTGAAATATTCAATATTAGATATTTTTTGATATGATATTCTATATATATTCTTAGTTAGTATATTATAGTACCTTATTCTAGTAATTCTAGTAAATTAGAGTATAAATTAGAATATTGAGTCTTTCTAGTAATAGTGTTCTAGTAATAGTATTATAGTAATATAGTACTAATATTTTTCGTCTTTCTTTTCTTATTCTTAAGTAGAAAATTTGGAAATTCATTAATGAAAAACAAATTTCATTCTAAATGAAAGTTGAAGTTCAGTATTCTATTCATCTTAAGAATTAACTTAAGAAGTCTTGATAAGAAGGAAGTATTAAGAAAGAAAAGAAATAGATCTTATAAGATAAATAATATTAATATAAAATAGAAAACACATATTTCTAAATTGAGACTATAAATCATTTACTTGTTCAAAGCAAAGGACAAGCTTGAAAGTTTGAGGCCCGATTTACCCGAATTCAGAAAATAGGGCGGTTCAAGTGAAGGGAGGTTTCAAAAAAAAATACTTATAACTTTAGTACACTATTTAAATTTGACTAAACTTTTTCTATTCACCTATTTTTTTTTTCAATTTTTAAATCCCGCGCCGCGGCGGAACAAAATACGTGTTAATGCTGGAATTTTCATGATTCTGATGCTATCTTGACTGCGTCTTATTACATTTGTTGGACAAATGGTGCATTCATATCCAATAATGAATATGTAGCGGGTATAGTTTAGTGGTAAAAGTGTGATTCGTTCTATTAACAACTTAAATAGTTAAGGGGTCTTTCCATTTTTTTTCATATTTCATATTCCGATCAAAAACTTTATTTCTTAAAAAGATTTAATACTTTACCCCTCAATAGGACATTTGAGGAAAGAATATACATTCTCACGATTTCTATCCAAAAGGCAATCAGAATTTTAATAAAAAAATTGGATTATGGAGTCGAGAAGCATAATTTTTTTGATTGGTTCAATTCTTCCAATTGAATGAGTATGAATAAAGGATCTATGGATGATAGTACAAAACTTTCAATCGTAACTAAATCTTCAATTTTTGCGCTGAAAAA